ACTTTACAATTTAAAACAGACTTTTGAAGTATTTAACTATTATTTAATGGATGAAAAAGGGAGGATTTTAAATCCTGATCCGTGTAGTAACATGGTTTTGAATACATTCAATTTGACTTGGTTTTTTCTCCATCAGAATTATTATCATAATTATTGTGATGAAACACTCACAAGAATTAGCCTTGGACAGTTTATTTGTGAAAATGTATGTATAGCCAAAAACGGACCACACCTAAAATCGGGTCAAATTTTAATTGTTCAGGTTGATTCTGTAGTAATAAGATTAGCTAAGCCTTATTTGGCCACTTCAGGAGCAACTGTTCATCTCCATTATGGAGAAATCATTTATGAAGGAGATACGTTAGTTACCTTTATATATGAAAAATCAAGATCTGGTGATATAACGCAGGGTCTTCCAAAAGTGGAACAAGTGTTAGAAGTGCGTTCGATTGATTCCATATCGATGAGCCTAGAAAAGAGAGTTGAGGGTTGGAACGAGCGTATAACAAGAATTCTTGGAATTCCTTGGGGATTTTTAATTGGTGCTGAACTCACTATAGTGCAAAGCCGTATTTCTTTAGTTAATAAGATACAAAAGGTTTATCGATCCCAGGGGGTGGAGATCCATAATAGACATATAGAAATTATTGTACGTCAAATAACATCAAAAGTATTGGTTTCAGAAGACGGAATGTCTAATGTTTTTTTACCTGGAGAGCTAATTGGAGTCTTGCGAGCGGAACGAACGGGGCGTGCTTTGGAAGAACCGATCTATTACCGAGCTATATTATTGGGAATAACGAAAGCATCTCTAAATACGCAAAGTTTCATATCCGAAGCAAGTTTTCAAGAAACTGCTCGAGTTTTGGCAAAAGCCGCTCTCCGAGGTCGTATAGATTGGCTGAAAGGTCTGAAAGAAAATGTTGTCCTAGGAGGGATGATACCCGTTGGTACCGGATTCAAAGGATTAGCGCATCGCTCAAGACAACATAATAACATTCCTTTGGAAATTCAAAAGAAGAATTTATTCGAGGGGGAAATGAGAGATATTTTGTTCCACTACAGAGAATTATTCGATTTTTGCATTTCAAAGAATTTAAATGGTAGATCAGAACAATCATTTCTAGGATTTTTCAATTTCTAAGAGCAGATTCATCCTGTTACCTATCGGCAGTCATTTGATTTGGTAATAATAATAAAGATAATAACGAATCGAAATAAATGAATAATGGCTTGGATCGTGTATCAACAGCCAATCCCCGGTAGAGGTAGAAGTAGAAGATAAGGTTTCATTGGAACAATTTTTTATTTCTATTTCAGGGTACCTCATCTCTTTTTTTTTTTTAAGAAAAAAAAAAAGAGAGGAAGTGTGGGGAGAAATGACAAGAAAATATTGGAACATCCATTTGGAAGAGATGATGGAAGCAGGCGTTCATTTTGGTCATGGTACTAGGAAATGGAATCCTAGAATGGCACCTTATATCTCATCAAAGCGTAGAGGTATTCATATTATAAATCTTACTCGAACTGCTCGTTTTTTATCAGAAGCTTGTGATTTAGTTTTTGATGCAGCAAGTAGGGGAAAACAATTCTTAATTGTTGGTACCAAAAATAAAGCAGCTGATTCAGTAGTACGGGCTGCAATAAGGGCCCGGTGCCACTATGTTAATAAAAAGTGGCTCGGTGGTATGTTGACGAATTGGTCCACTACAGAAACTAGACTTCATAAGTTCAGGGACTTGAGAACGGAACAAAAGACGGAGGGACTCAACCGTCTTCCGAAAAGAGATGCCGCTATGTTGAAGAGACAATTATCTCACTTACAAACATATCTGGGCGGGATTAAATATATGACAGGGTTGCCCGATATTGTAATAATCGTTGATCAGCAAGAAGAATACAGGGCTCTTGAAGAATGTATCACTTTAGGAATTCCAACGATTTGTTTAATTGATACAAATTGTGACCCAGATCTCGCAGATATTTTGATTCCAGCTAATGATGACGCTATAGCTTCAATTCGATTAATTCTTAACAAATTAGTATTTGCAATTTGTGAAGGCCATTCAAGCTCTATACGAAATCCTTGATTAATAATAAGATAAATCTATTTTTGTAGGACTTCCTAGATTTATTCAATTGGTTACTATTCCTGAATCGCACAAAAGAGATAAAAATAATTAAGGATATTGTAATAAGTTGGTATCAAAAAAATATACAACTCAAGGCAAGTCTAAAATAAAAAAAAAAAGACGGTCGAATCAAAATAATTTTTTTTTTAGTTCTATTTCTTTCAGGGGGCAATATGAATGTTCTTTTATGTTCTATCAACACACTAAAGGGGTTATACGATATATCTGGTGTCGAGGTCGGCCAACATTTCTATTGGCAAATAGGAGGTTTTCAAGTCCATGCCCAAGTACTTATTACTTCTTGGGTTGTAATTGCTATCTTATTAGGTTCATCTATTATAGCTGTTCGGAATCCACAAACCATTCCTACTGACGGTCAGAATTTATTCGAATATGTCCTTGAATTCATTCGAGACGTGAGTAAAACCCAGATTGGAGAAGAATATGGTCAATGGGTTTCCTTTATTGGAACTATGTTTCTGTTTATTTTTGTTTCGAATTGGTCAGGGGCTCTTTTACCGTGGAAAATCATACAGTTACCTCATGGAGAGTTAGCCGCACCCACAAATGATATAAATACTACTGTTGCTTTAGCTTTACTCACATCAGTAGCATATTTTTATGCGGGTCTTACAAAAAGGGGATTAGGTTATTTTGGTAAATACATTCAACCAACTCCAATTCTTTTACCCATTAATATCTTAGAAGATTTCACAAAACCTTTATCACTTAGCTTTCGACTTTTCGGAAATATATTAGCTGATGAATTAGTAGTTGTTGTTCTTGTTTCTTTAGTACCTTTAGTAGTTCCTATACCTGTTATGTTCCTTGGATTATTTACAAGTGGTATTCAAGCTCTTATTTTTGCAACTTTAGCTGCAGCTTATATAGGCGAATCCATGGAGGGTCATCATTGATTAGTTTTAGAAATAGTTTAGCTTAAGGCAATATATACATGGCTCAAGATAATCTATTTAGGGAATAAAAATAGAAAAATAATATATAAATAAGGCAAATATATAAGATCTAGAGAGTAATAGGAAAAAAAAAAAAAGATTACGATATTAGTAGGAAAGGATTTACAAAAAAAAGAGATGAAAAAAAATGTATTTGTTAGGGGAGTGTGGAGTCGAATTAGACGTATTGAATCGAATTACTATAAGACAACACTTGTGTATGTTTCGAAGAATGGTTCTCGAATCCGATTGACTCTAAAATACTAATAATAGGTTTACATTAGGTAAGAAACACAAGTATATGTGATATTAGGTATTAACTTGTTATATATGAACTAAAGATATGCTCTACTACTGGTAATTTAGATATGGATTCTAGTTGAAGTCCTTCCGTTTCGTCTGTAGTTGTGAATTGACTATTGAATGAATACCAAGATTCAATCAAGAAAAGGAAGAATGACAGGAGTATAGTATGGATTCACAAAAACTACGTGGATGGGTAGGAACTAAAAAAAAATATATTCAAATAGTTCTGATGATTCAATCATATTATTATTTCAATTCGGAGTTTTTAGTTACTTCGACTGTATAAATCTTAGCAATGGAATAATAAGTTATAATTCATTGGTTGATTGTATCATTAACCATTTCTTTATTTTGGTGTGAGGAGCTTATTATGAATCCACTTATTTCTGCCGCTTCCGTTATTGCTGCTGGGTTGGCCGTAGGGCTTGCTTCTATTGGGCCTGGGATTGGTCAAGGTACTGCTGCAGGCCAAGCTGTAGAAGGGATTGCGAGACAACCTGAGGCGGAGGGAAAAATACGAGGGACTTTATTGCTTAGTCTGGCTTTTATGGAAGCTTTAACCATTTATGGATTGGTTGTAGCATTAGCACTTTTATTTGCAAATCCTTTTGTTTAATTTGAATCCTAAAAAAAAACAAACACTATGTATTCTTTTTTATTTCTTTGAACTTTCTGTTCGTGCTTTTTCTAATTTTATGAACCTTTCACTCTTACAATTATTTATTCGTTGGTACAATACCCTATGTATGGGGAGAGACTTATTTGTGGATGAGGAATTAGCATAGTGACTCTTTCCTCTTCTTAATTCAAGGTTCAATGGAACTCGTTTTAGAAATTGTTCCAACAAAGGAAAAGCAATTGACATCAACCTTGGTACCTAATTCGAATCTAATAAGTATAGTTCTTATTGTTTTTTGGAAATTGTCAATTGAAAAAATTATAAAGAGTAAGTAAAAAAGAAACATATAAATAAATAAAAAATAGATAATTAATTTTATCTAGAAAAGGAGATAATATGAAAAATATAACCGATTCTTTCATTTCCTTGGGTTACTGGCCATCCGCGGGGAGTTTCGGATTTAATACCGATATTTTAGCAACAAATCCAATAAATCTAAGTGTAGTGCTTGGTGTATTGATTTTTTTTGGAAAGGGAGTGTGTGCGAGTTGTTTATTTCAAGAATAGGTTGGATATAACCAACTGTACTTTTCTCGTTAAAACTACGAAAAAAAAAGTGCATCATCTCGCGAATTACTTATGACTAAATTTTAAAATCATATTGAAGAACCATAGCATTTCGTCATTCATTGGTAAATCCACTTTGATCCTCTACGAATCAATAATGGGGGACCATTAACATGGTTAAAGCTAAACCGTTTGTTTCAAGTCCGGGCACAGGATGGTACGCTTTCTACTATTATGTTAATATTTTACTACAGAATTTATTTTTTCGATATATAACACTCATGTCGATAAAATGATTTGAACCTTTCATTTTTTTTTTTTTGATAATTTTTTTGTAAAAAATGCCAAAAATGAGGATTCCCCCCTTTTTTTATCCAATGTTGAATCGATGACCTGTGTATAAAGTAATAAAAATTCTTT